CTTTATGATAATGTTTTTGAATTTGAAAAAGTAAGAATTTATTTAGCAAATCGATTACTCAATAGTATCTATAGATACTTTCAAGTAAAAAAAAAAAAAGAAATTTATTTCCTTTTAATGGAGGACATAATTACAGTAATATAACTTTTTGCCGTTGCCGATCAGATATCATACAAAATTTTTATGATATACTAATAGAATCTTGCTCTATTTATTTTAGTATCTCATCAAAGTGACAATTGGTTTATAAGTTCATTGACGAAATTCTCTTTGCTCAAAAAAATTCCCTTTTTTTGTTTGTCTACTTACGTAATAAAATAAAAGTATTCTGATAACCCTAGAAAAATAGAAACTAAGAATAGGAATCCTTTATGAAATGAAGGGGATCCATAAAGGGATCCGTAAAGGGATCAATAATCCTTATTATTTCGACACAAGAAAAGTATCTTTTCTTGTGTCGAAAACAAGGAAGGAAAACGAATAATCCTCTCTAGAATTCTTTGTTCGCCCATTTATACTTGGCGTTCTATTCTTCACTTAATTATCTTATTTTTAGTATCTAGTCGAATTTGATTGCCTTAGATTAGAAAAGAAAAAAATTGATGCATTCTATAACATTTCAATCTGATAATAGTGGCATAGTAAGACCATTCAAATTTGGATTGAAAAAAGAAGTACTAAAATAAATCAAATAGTCTTCTTCACAATATACATACTATGGTTAGAAAGGCAGTACAAGTAATTCCCAAAATAGAAAAAATCACAAAAAAATATAAACAGATATTGATAAATCCACATATCTAAAAATTCATTTCGGACAATTGAACCTTTTCGAACTGTTTCTTTTTAAGAACCAAAAAGATTTGTGCCAAAATAACAGATGCGAAGAAGAACAAAAGGCCTTGGACACGTAATGGATCTTGAAGTACTATTTCCGCATCCCCCTGACCAAATCCACCCACATTAGGATTACTCGTTAATGGTTGATCAAGTTTGATAGCTTCGCCCTCTGAAACAAGAAGTTCTGGTCCTGGAGGGAGAATATCAACCACTTGACGCCCATCAGATGGATCCGTTATGGTTATTTCGTATCCCCCCTTTTCTTTTCGTACGATTTTACTTACTATACCTGCTGCTGTAGCATTATAAACAGTATTGTTACTCTTGCTCCCATCAGGATAAATCTGACCCCTTCCCCTGTTTCCACCCACATATATGGGATATTTTAAGAAATGAACATCTTTATTAGTAGCAGGGTCGGGGGAAAGAATAGGAAAGGTAATTTCACTATATTTCTGACCAGGAACAGGACCTATCACAAGAATATTTTTTTTATTGGGGCGATAGCTCTGAAAAGACAGATTGCCTATCTTTCCTTTAATCTCGGGCGAAATACGATCGGGGGGAGCTAATTCAAACCCCTCGGGTAAAATAAGAACAGCCCCCACATTCAAAGCTCCTTTTTTACCGTTAGCAAGAACTTGTTTCAGTTGCATATCATAAGGAATTCGAACAACTGCTTCAAATACAGTATCAGGAAGTACCGCTTGTGGAACCTCAATATCCACAGGCTTATTGGCTAAATGGCAATTGGCACATACAATACGCCCAGTAGCTTCTCGTGGATTTTCATAACCTTTCTGTGCAAAAATGGGATATGCATTTGAAATGGATGCCCCAGTAATTATATATATTATGAATGATACGCAAATGGATCGAGTAATCTCTTCCTTTATCCAAGAAAAATTCTTTCTAGTTTGCATGGGCCAATCATTGATTCCTAAAATTTCTACAATAAAATTAGGTAGGTCGCTAGTATAGTTCCCTATCCCCGAATCTGTTATTTACTGGAAATAATTTTAATGGAATTAATATAGGGAGAATTCCCTCGATGGGTAGAAAAATGGGTAGAAAAACTCAGTACGATTTTGAAAGCTTTGTTTATGTAAAAGTTACAAACTTTCTAATTGGATCAATGGATCATTTTTCAGTCATTCATTGAGTGATAAATCACTACAAGTGATGGAGATACACGATTTAAAAAACGGAAGATCCAATATTTTAAAATTGTATCTAGAATGACTGGAAACGTGGAAACAAGGCCAGATATAATTTGATCGCTATGAGAAAATCCAAAATCTTTGTAGACAGAGCCAATCATGAGTTCCCAGCCGTGAGTTGAATGGAATCCTATACATAAATCAGTTAATAAAAGAATAGAAAAAGCCTTTATTGTGTCGCTTAAATTATATAGGAATTCTTGAACCCAAGAATTAAAAATAACAAGTTCTTCATTACCCAGAATATAATAACCACTTAGGATAATGAAAGCGATTATATTTATCGATAAGTGCAAAATTATATGGATACGATCCTCATTGTGCATCTTGATCAATTGGATCGTTTCTTTGTGAATTCCGATACGAAGCTTTTGTAGATATATTTCTGGGTATTCCTTCATCATTTCGTCCAACAGCAGGAGCTCCTCTAATTCTATGAATTTTTCTAGAAGACTTCTTTCTTGATTATTGTTCAAAAAAATTTCGGATTGCCTAGTATTCCACCAATTTGTAACCCAGGATCTCACATTTTTATTAAATGAGAGAGAGATCCAACAGGGCAAAAATATTATAGATACAAGATATAGAAGGGGAATGAATGTTTTCTTTTTTGTCATTTTTGGGGAATGAATGTTTTCTTTTTTGTCATTTTTTTTTTTTTGAATTTTTTTTGAATTGTTAATGAATCCGCCCCCTTAGTCGACTCTATACGATCTAATATTTCTATCAAGCATTAGTTGTAAAAGAAGGGATAAAACTAAACACCGATTGACAAAAGAAAGGAGAAAGAATTTACAAGATATGACCTATCTAACATATCAATTACAAATATTGAAAATAAAAAGAATAAATTCTTTCATTTTATTCCGAAATTCCGAAAAGGTTTGTTTTGATATATGAGATGAATCTATTATTTTTTACTTGTTTTGTTACAGAATGGGGGTGAGTGGATTTAGATATGCAAAAAGCCATTTTTTCGGACAAAAAAATTTGGGACCGTTCCATGTTCCATATAGATATGTTTTGGCTCGAATGAGCGTTCTGAAAAAACTTTATGCTACAGAAAAAAAAAAAAAAGAGACTTCGTGAGTGTTCCCCCTCCCCTAAGAATAAGAAAGCATTTATTCTTCAGTTCATTTCAAAATACTTCCATTGGTACACGCAAGAAATCGGCTAATTGGGCAGCTTTTTGCTCAATTTCTCGGGGAGTCAAATTATCATCAGTACGAGTCAAGGGGATGGCCCCTTGGCCTCTGATTTCCATATAAAGTACACGACGAGCATAAATACCCTCTTTAACTTCTATTCTGATGGATTGAATGTCTTTCATAAGAAATCGGAGGAAGATACGACGATTTTTTCCGGGAAATCCCCAACGAAAAATACACACTATTCCTTCTTTTCTATCGAATCGATCATAACCACTGCCTACATTCCACAAAATTGTACACCACAAATAGGAGCTAATAAAGAGACCCGCAATCCCATAGAAAGACATCACAATCCCTTGTGGAAAAAAAAGGATTTGCTGAGACGGAAATAAAGATATCAAATTCCTACCAAGATAGCTGGAAGTTCCAACCAATAAGAATCCTAATGAACCTAAAAAAAGGATAAAGGCCCAGAAGAAATTACTTGTTTTTCGGGACCCCACTATACGTCTTATCCATATACATTCGAATCGAAAACTCATACTCATACTAGATTCAGTTGCATTTTATTGGAATTGAGAGGATAACTCAAATGAATTTGACTTGACTATTTTTTTGTTCCGAAGTAACTCTCATCAACTAGCGCAGGTGTGGTGTAACCTTTTAAGAGTAATTAATTGAATTGGTTAGATCGAAAATAATCACATTTTTTCCATATGATTCCTTATAGATATTTACATACGTATATATAAATTGATTTTACATTTAATAAATACGCCCCGATCCTATCCCAATCGATTTTCAAATACTTATTTGAATTCATTTACCCATATATCATGTTTACATATCATGTTTACACATACATAAGAGCTTTTTCTTTTATTTTTATGTTCGGGCGAATCCACATATTATTCTATATTCGACTAAATAGATATCCGTGTTACGATCTAAGTCTAAATCTTGAAAAAAAAAAATAGATGAAAATTAGCCTTATTAGATCTACAAAATTTTGTTTCTTTGAATATGAAGAAATAAAGAAGCCATTGCAATTGCCGGAAATACTAAGCCCACTAAAGGCACAAAAATAGAGGGAAAGCTATTTAGAAATGTCATAGAAGGGGTACCTCGATTTAATATTTGTACCTGTTATGTTATTTATTTTTAATTTATTTCTTTTTATATTAATTTAATATTTGAATTTTATTTTTTTACACCTGTTTGTTATTCTTATAAATTCAATAACAAGTTATTCTTATATTGTTATAAACTTATATATATTATATATAATTTATAATTCGTACGTATAAATTATACTAAGTATATCTAAGTGAAGATATATAAGAAGTGCAAGGAATGTAAAACTAAAGATAAATAAAAGGACGTATTAATTTTTACACATATAATATATGTATGATAATTCACTTCTTTTTTATTTATTAAAATGACTAAGATTAGTCTCTTTTTCTTGTCTTATAATTTAAATTTCATAAAGTTTCATTAAAAAAAAAAAAAAAAAAGAGTTTCTTATCCCGAAAAATTCATTATACTACGATCCAACAACAGGGATTCTTATTCAAACCGAGGATTCTCAGGAGATATAAAAAATGTAAAACTCTATTATTCTGATTATATATGTAGGAGGGGAAAATTAAATTGATTTGAATCGCCTTGCCTAATTTCAGGGAAGTTATCTTGTTTATAGGAGTTGATTGATTAGTAATCAATCAGTAATATCGATAAAAAAAAATTATTCAAAATTATTCGCATTCTTTTTTCTACAATGAAATTT